TAGCATATTTTTTCACAGTAGCAGGGTCACTATAACTGACTCCGTTTAGTTCGCCGCCATAGAACTCAACAGTTACACCTACTTGTTCGACACTATATTTTGATTCTGCCCGTCTAAAAGGAACATCAGCTCTAACAATTCCGTCCCCATCGACCAAAACAACTGGAAATGTTTCAAAAAACGTCGGCATACGACGTACAAAAAGTTCATGCCCCTCTTTATCTCTAAAGATAGGATGTCCTAACCACCCAACAGCTATTCCATCCCCGTTGTCCATTGAACCCGCTCTGAATAATCCCCCTTTTGCCGGATTATTACCGATGTAATCATAAAAAGCTAGTTTTTCAGGAATTTTAGACCAAGCTTCAGATAAACTTTGATTTTCGGCTAAGCCAGCACCAATTCTTCGATATATTTCTTGTTGGAAGTATCCTTGATCCCATTGATAGCGCGTCGGACCAAACAATTCAATCGGGGTAGTTGCTGAACCATACCACATAGTTCCAGCAACTACAAAAGCTGCAAAAAAGACAGCAGCAATACTACTGGAAAGGACGGTTTCAATATTTCCCATACGTAACCCTTTGTATAGGCGTTGGGGCGGACGAACACTAAGATGAAATAGGCCTGCCAATATGCCTAAGGTCCCTGCTGCAATATGGTGAGAAGCTATTCCTCCCGGAACAAAAGGATCAAAACCTTCCACACCCCACGCTGGATTTACGGCCTGTACCCTTCCAGTTAATCCATAAGGATCGGACACCCATATTCCAGGGCCATACAATCCTGTTACATGAAATGCACCAAAACCAAAGCAAGCCACCCCTGAGAGAAATAAATGAATTCCAAAGATTTTAGGCAAATCCAAAGAGGGTTTTCCTGTACGTTCATCAGTAAATATTTCTAGATCCCAATACACCCAATGCCAGATAGCTGCCAAAAAACACAAGCCAGAAAACACAATATGTGCCCCGGCCACACCTTCGTAACTCCAAATACCCGGATTCGTTACAGTCCCTCCTGTGATACTCCAACCGCCCCACGAATTCGTTATTCCTAAACGAGTCATGAAGGGTATAACGAACATACCCTGTCTCCACATTGGATCAAGAACAGGATCAGAGGGATCAAAAACGGCTAATTCGTATAGAGCCATCGAACCGGCCCAACCAGCAACCAGAGCTGTATGCATTATATGGACAGCAATCAAACGACCCGGATCATTCAATACGACGGTATGAACACGATACCAAGGCAAACCCATGGAAATACCCCTTTATCAACGAAAAATAGACACAATGTAACTTTATTGCATTGAAAAAAGCTATGCTATGGACCCCCTTTTTTAGGGGATTCTCTCGGGGAAAGCATTAATATTTGTTTGATGCTTTGCGTAATAATTACTTTTAGTAATAATGAAACTTTTTTGTTCGTAGGAACAAAAAGAAGCAGATCTATTCTATACCCGATAAGTAACAATACGCAATGGTAAGGGGTTGATACCATTTTATATGGGTGAATCTATATATATTTGTTCATCATTCAAAGGACTCATTTGGAAGAATTTTCCTTAATTCATTTTGTCTTCTTTTTTTTTTTTATTTTATGAACTTAGTCAATCTATGGATAAAATGGGATAATAAAATCAATAGCATTAGGCCACTAAACCCACTGTTACGCTTTCACATCAAAGTGAGATATAGTACTTAATTTTTCTTTTATTTAATGCCTATTGGTGTTCCAAGAGTACCCTTTCGAAGTCCTGGAGAGGAAGATGCATTGTGGATTGACGTATAGTGCGACTTGTCAGATATATTGGGCATACGGTATTTCCCCGTTCTCTTCCCCGATCGAGATATTCCCTCTTTCGCCCGAGAAAGATTGATTCAATTATCAAAAATTTGGAGCGTGAAGTGCAATTAGATCCATTTTTTAGGGAGGGTATACGGATTAATATTATCAATTAGAATAATTTATGGTTGGCTTGGTTAGACCAATTAAATGAAGTATCCAGGCTCCGTTTAGAAAAAAACCAATTGGTAATAAATATATTTAATATATTTATGATTACGACTTAATATCATATTTATATCATATTTTAGTTATTTCGATTTATTTAGATATTTAGAAATAAAAGTGATGCTAATCAATCGAGTAATATGATGAATGCGTTGAATATTTGTTGGAAGACATGAAATGAATAAAAAAAAATAGGGAAGTCGTAGCAAAAGGACGTGGTATTGGGGCATTTGTCCTATATGTACAAATCCAAATCGGGCGGATCTTTACGCGGAGTAGAGCATAAACCTAAAAAAATTGAAGAAGCCCAGTCAGGAACAAGAAAATTACATCGCGATTAAAATTGTATCTCGATGAAACAATACATCAATGAGAAGTTAGTCAGATAAGCTTAGCAATTTTTTTAGATAAACAAAACAGGCCAAAACTCATCTTTCGTGAAAAATGAAAGAAAAGTCCATTTTATCTATTTTATTTTTATTAAGTTAAGTTATAAGTTAAAAAACCTGTTATGAAAAAAAAAGCTAGAATCTACACATTGATTCTCTTTTTTCATGATTTTTGTTGAACCGTATGCATCAAAAGGTGCATGTACGGTTTCTAAGGGATACCATTTTATCCCAATCAACCGACTTTATCGAGAAAGATTACTTTTTTTAGGCCAAGGAGTTGATAGCGAGATCTCGAATCAACTTATTGGTCTTATGGTATATCTCAGCATAGAGGATGATACCAAAGATCTTTATTTGTTTATAAACTCTCCTGGCGGGTGGGTAATACCCGGAGTAGCTATTTATGATACTATGCAATTTGTGCGACCAGATATACAGACAATATGCATGGGATTAGCCGCTTCGATGGGATCTTTTATTCTTGTCGGAGGGGAAATTACCAAACGTCTAGCATTCCCTCACGCTCGGCGCCAATGAGTTTTTTATTTGATTTGAGAGAAAAAAGAAAACTATGCCTTCGCTCTATATGAATATTTAAGTAATAATAGCATGGCACTTCGAATTCGATATGAGAAATGTTTTTTATTTAAACCGTTAGATTACGTATCGAAAGAGTAGTATGAGATAAAAAGGCATTTTCGAGTTTAGTCAATCCGTCGGGAGGCCTATTTCAGCGTCACAAACTTTTTTGTTTTCACACCAGGGGGCTAACAATATTTAGGTTATAAAAGAATATAAAAATAAATCTTGTTTTTTTATTTGAAAAAAAAAAAAGAAACTTTGGGATTGCTAAATAACAGACGAAATAAATATATAAAGCAACGGAACCATCATAGTATTTTTATAGTATTTTTGAACTACTACAAAAGGAAGGGCGGTTATTGGATTATTTACCAACCTGAGTCTGATAGACTCTATCATTTTTTTTTCTATTTCTTCAATGTAAGTAAGGTAAAAGTAAATTCCATTATAGAGCCGTATGCAATGCACAAAAAATGCCTGTACGGTTGTTCAATTATATCTTTTTTGATTAGTCTTTATCTACTCACCTTTCACTTTCATCATGCGAGTATAGAAGAAACATTTTTTATGTTATATCATAGATTATATCATCAGGGTAATGATCCATCAACCCGCTAGTTCTTTTTATGAGGCACAGACGGGAGAATTTGTCTTGGAAGCGGAAGAGCTGCTGAAGCTGCGCGAAACCATCACAAGGGTTTATGCCCAAAGGACAGGCAAACCCTTATGGGTTGTATCCGAAGACATGGAAAGAGATGTTTTTATGTCAGCAACAGAAGCCCAAACTCATGGAATTGTTGATCTTGTAGCGACTGAATAAAAAAAAACAAGGATTTCGCATGAATTCGTGATTTGATATTTTATCTTCTTACCGAATTTACTATTCTATTTATATCTATTACTATTCTATTTATAAATTTCTTAATATCGAAATTTATAATATAGAAAAAAAAAGAATTTCTAAGGATCCGGTTAAGATCGATCTAAACCAGCCCATTATATATATATGATTCAACATGCCAACTATTAAACAACTTATTAGAAACACAAGACAGCCAATCAGAAATGTCACGAAATCCCCCGCTCTTGGAGGATGTCCTCAGCGACGAGGAACATGTACTAGGGTGTATGTGCGACTCGTTCAGACCGTGGACTAGGATAAAAGAAAGAAAACAATTGATCCAGTATCACCAATCCGTACCAGTGAGTAGGATAGAATGGACGAACTCCATTGAATATTCAATAACTTAAAAAAAAAGATCTATCCTTCGATTGGGGTATCAAATGTATGGTTCCCGTTGGTGCAAATCCAATCACCTCAATTTTAAATTTAAGATGAGAAAGGATTCCCCATTGATAGCAAATGGTATTCATTAAGCAGGGGAAATCTTATTTTAAAAAGTCAAAATTTTAGGCCTTATTCTTGAAACAACGGACTAATAGGGTCAGCTACTCAGCAAATCTTCATAATTAAATACCGTTACTGTATAAATAGATCTCGTTGTGAAAGACCTAGTACTAGATAATTTTTGGTAGAGCCAAAGGATGTGAACTGTACAAGTTAACAATAACATTCATTAAATGAAGGAAGGGCTCCGGTGTATAGAGAGGACCTCGCCGTTTAAGAAGTAACCATAGAAACGATGGAACCCACTAGAATCTATTTTTATTTATTACTTTTTATTTACTATGTGTTTTTGATACCTAGTATCAATACAATTTTTATTTCTATTTTATTTCTAGGCGAAATGCCTAAAAAAAAATCGTGGTCGGGAAGGTTAGAGTAGCAAAAGCCATTGGAATTTTTATTTTATACATTGGAAGAATCCGTTTTGTTATTAATAGACTAGGACACGGGAAGGGAATAACTGAAAGAAAGGAAATCAATTAGTTATTCATCAAAGTTTCATTTATTCAATGACCAGAATTAAACGAGGGTATATAGCTCGAAGACGTAGAACAAAAATCCGTTTATTTGCATCAAGTTTTCGCGGGGCTCATTCAAGACTTACTCGGACTATTACTCAACAGAAAATAAGAGCTTTGGTTTCGGCTCATAGGGATAGGGGTAGACAAAAGAGAGATTTTCGTCGTTTGTGGATCACTCGTATAAATGCAGTAATTCGAGACAATAAAGTATACTTTAGTTATAGTAGATTAATAAACAATCTGTACAAGAAACAGTTGCTTCTTAATCGTAAAATACTTGCCCAAATAGCTATATTAAATAAGAGTTGTCTTTATATGATTTCCAATGAGATCATAAAATAAAGAGATTGAAAGGAATCCGTTGGAATGGTTTAAACGGAGTTCCCTGGAAAATGAACTCTGGGAAGGTAGAGTAGAAATTAGTATAATAAAATATGAAATCGTCATCAAAATGAAGAAACACGTTCAATAAAAAGTATTTCTTATACTTCCCCTATTTTTTTTTTTTTCAAATGACACGACAATCAAATCTGGATTTCCTATTTTTAGAAAAAATAGCGTCAATCCACATTTGAGTTTGGATTGGAATTTTTTTGATTCAATTCAAGAGTCATCCTATTTTTTTCTGGTTCGAAGACCCGGAGTTCTAGTGGTTGACTCGCTTCTTTCAAATTGTTTCTCATTATTAAGAAAAGGTAACGGAGATAAAATACGAGCTTGTTTTATAGCAATAGTAATTAATCGTTGTTGTTTTAAGGTCAATCGATTCACTCGTCTAGATAATATTTTTCCTTGTTCGCTAATAAATCGACTAATTAAACTCATGTTTCTATAATCAATTCGATCCCCCGATTGAATCGGAGGCAAACGCCTACGAAAAGATCGCTTGGATTTCAGAAAGATTCGCTTGGATTTATCCATGGTTTGTTTATTCCTTATCCTAAAGAAAAGACCCGAATCCTATTTCTTAATTATCCATCACAGTTGATCTGATCGAAATAGGATTTGGTTTGTTTATATTTAAATTAATATATATTAGATATATCTAATATGTCATTTTTAATCTTCCTTGGAATGGAAAACTGACACACGAGCGACCGGTTCGATCTATTTCTTTATCTCCCCGTGAATCGTATGTTTGTAACAACAGGGACAGAATTTTTTCAATTCCAATCGACTAGGCGTATTATGTCGATTCTTTTGAGTAATATATCTGGAAATGCCCGTTGATTCCTTATTAACACGATTTCGAACACAACTGGTACATTCCAAAATCACCGTTACTCGGACATCTTTACCCTTGGCCATGAGCCTCCTTTGGTTTTTGATTCATTCAATTCTTTAATTTTCCGATCCGAAATGAGGAAGAAGAAAGGAACAAAAAAAACAGGTAACTCTAAATCTAATTATGAAAGAAAGATTTCGTTGCAATAAATCAATATAAATCAATATAGTAAAAATAACAATATAGTAATAAATTAAGTAATAGAATGATTTCTAGCTATATTACTAGATTTAGAATTTAAAATTGCCGAACAGCATTTCATTTTTATTTAAGTATCTTGTATGATATTGTTGCCCCAACCATCACATTTCACTCTATTTTTTATTAATTTTATTAAAATTTGAGCCTGGCCCGAGTTACTAGTTTCAACGAGGGGACCCCCCCCCTTTTTTTTTTCGAATATATATTCGAAAAAAAAAAGAAGGGAAGGGATTAGTTACAGATATTTGATTCTATCTCTAATCCTTTCCCCCCCCCTACCATAGCAATAACAAGAATTAAAAAAAGGGGAATATCAACGCATCCGGAAAAAAACGATTGATCTCTATCAATAAACCTGCTAAAGATCCGAACCATAGAGTACTTACTACCGGTGCCACGGAGAGATATGTTTTTAGATCTCGCATTTTAAATTCTCCTCCTTCTTTATTATTTCTAATATATAATGGTAATACATATATAACCAGATGTGTATATGTACTTAATGATTGGCCACTTTTATTTATACGCGGAATCCCTAATTCAAGTTGAAATGTACAAAATAAATTGTACTCTTTTATTTAATCTTAAAAGAAATAAATATGCGCCTTTAGGCTAGAAATTTGCGAAAAATACTCATTTTTTTACAGGATCTCATATTTATTTCATACTTTAATATAATAGAAATAGAATTATATAATAGAAATATAATAGAAGTCCTTTACTATTTTTATTTAGTATAATTCTATTTATTTGAAACCAAAACGAAGAAATGACAAGATATTTATCTATATCAATGGAAGAAATAAAGATATGGAAAACAAAACCGGGATTCTCTACAATGACACTGTAGACCAATTGAAAGGGATGTAGCGCAGCTTGGTAGCGCGTTTGTTTTGGGTACAAAATGTCACGGGTTCGAATCCTGTCATCCCTACCTATTACTTCTCTTCTGAACAGTAACGGGGAAGATCGATTAAAAGAAAATTGGATATCCATAAGAAATCTTTAATTTTTTGATAGTATATATCCAAGACATATTGGGGTCACAAAATATTCTTTGTGATAATAAAGCGCTCTTAGTTCAGTTCGGTA